GAACATTAATGATTCATATAAATCACTTAGTGGAAAATGTCCCGAATAAACCCAACGAGTAACTAATAATCCTGTTATACAGGAAAAAGTCATTATCATCCCCTTTTCGGATGAATCATATAATTTTACGATTTCATCGACTAAAAAAGTTATGAAATGAATTGTAATTACAATTGAAACAATCGAAAAAGAAATATGAGTTAATATATGCTCTAAAGTTGAAAATATCATAATTTTTTTTAAGGAGTCCCATAATTATAAAAAGGAAATCGGAAATTGAATTCATTATAGGATCTATTTACTTTTTTTAGGAGATGACATGCCGCCACTCGGACTCGAACCGAGATGCTCTAGCACTGCTTCCTAAGAGCAGCGTGTCTACCAATTTCACCATAGCGGCTTGTCTTGAATTCATAATACCCTATGAATAAGCAATCGTCTAGATTTAAGAATTAAATTGTTGCAATATTTTTTAGGAAAGATTCAAATTGATGAATAAAAATTCGTTCAAATAGGTATTTGAAGGTTCATTATTTGAATTTAGGCTCTTAGTTTTAGTGTGTATTTTAGACTCTCCTCGACTTGAACTCTTGGAAAACTAGATAGTCCAACTATGAATTAAGGGATAGAACCCCCCCCCAAAAAAAAACATTTTTGTTTTGTTTTAATGAACTGTTTTTGATTTATTTGATTTCAAACATCGAAACCAAAAAATCCATTTTATCAATGAACAAAAAAATTTTGGATCAGTAAAAATTGACACATATTTATCCAAAAAAATTTGTTAAGTGTTTTTGAGTGGATTGATGGCAATAAATATATGGGAATCTATATAGGAATTCATAGAAAATCCAAAAAGAAGAAAGTTGCACAAAAAGGTTTAGAATTTTAATCAATTAGTTTCAATGATTTTGATTTTTTACTCGCCTTTCTATAGAGAAAACGTGGATCTAGAGAAAAAAGAAAACCTTATAAACCTTATATTCTTATATTATTGCTTATATTATTGTAAGAAACAGGCTGATGGGGAAAATAATACTCCCCACCTTGGAAATGAGAAAATATACTAAAAAGACAATTACGTATCTTATGTTTTTTTGTCAAAAAAAAAAGGATTCTTTTTTTTTTTTTTAATTCAGTACGGTAAAGAGAAAAATCCTTATTCTAATTCTAAGAGCGAAACGAATTCCATTTCCTATTGATTAACTCAACAGGGAATGAAAAGCGGGAATTTTATTTTCGAAACGAAATGAGTCAATTTTTGAGTCAAACCGATTCAGATTATTGTAACATGTTATGTTTTATTACTTATTTTATTTGTTTGTTGCACAAAAAAACTTTTGGAATTCCCGGTAGAAATAGATTTCCCTAAGGAAAACGCTTTTAACGCTGCCCAATACCCCTTCTTTTTCCAAAAATTTTTACGAATACGCTTTTTTGATGCAGAAGTACGTTTTTTTGGAACTGCCATTTAAATAAAAATTAAGAGATTACTCATTGGTATAGCTGGATGTGAAAGACATCTATTGTTCAAAAGAAATTTGCGCTTTGCCAATTCATTATGTATTTCTTTTCTAGATAATATTTTTGATTCTAAAATCAAAAAGAATACATAAGATGCGTGAAAGATATGGGAAAATAGCATAAACTATTTTTATTACTAAAAAAAAAGAATATTCTTTTTTTTTTAGTAACTTGTCAAATTCGCAAAAAATATGCCTAATTTAACTTGAATTTGAAAGTTCGAAGGAAACTAGTAATTAATCTGCTTTTTTCATATGATTTGACCAATTGTAACTTCTTGATTTGAATATTTGAAGTATTTAGCAGAAACTTCTAAAGAATAAGTATAAAAAGAAATAAAAATTCAAAAATTCTATTTCTATTTAAGTTATTAAGTTAGTGCATATCTTTATTTTTTTATTGACTCCTTTCAAAAAGAGGTAAGATCCGGTGAATCGGAAACAATTAATATTAATTAAGAATTAAAAAACTTTTTTTATGGAACAGACATATCAATATGCGTGGATCATACCTTTCCTTCCACTTCCAGTTCCTATGTTAATAGGAGTGGGACTTCTTCTTTTTCCGACAGCAACAAAAAATCTCCGTCGTATGTGGGCTTTTTCGAGTATTTTATTGTTAAGTATAGTCATGATTTTTTCAACTAATCTGTCTATTCAGCAAATAAAAAGTAGTTCTATCTATCAATATGTATGGTCTTGGACTCTCGATAATGATTTTTCTTTAGAATTCGGCTACTTGATCGATCCACTTACTTCTATTATGTCAATGTTAATCACTACTGTTGGAATTATGGTTCTTATTTATAGTGATAATTATATGGCTCACGATCAAGGATACTTGAGATTTTTTGCTTATATGAGTTTTTTCAGTACTTCGATGTTGGGATTAGTTACTAGTTCTAATTTGATACAAATTTATATTTTTTGGGAATTGGTTGGAATGTGTTCCTATCTATTAATAGGGTTTTGGTTCA